TTTTTGTTGTACCCAGTCCGCATACTGGAAATTATGATCAAGAATTACTCTATGCACCATCATCTACATCAGAGATCTCTACTGAAACATTTTTTAAATACAAAAGTCCAGTATCTTCCAACGAATTAGTGAATTAGGGAGGATTTTAGAGAATCAGAAAAAAATCTTCATAAATTAGAACTCATGGTAAATGTGAAATACTTATTTTATATAAAAAAAGTGTGGGGGAAATAAAAAAGATGCAGGGCACTTTGTCCGTTTGGCTAGCCAAACGGGGGCTGGTTCATAGATCGTTGGGCTTCGATTACCAAGGAATAGAGACTTTACAAATAAAGCCCGAAGATTGGGATTCTATTGCTGTAATTTTATATGTATATGGTTACAATTATTTACGTTCGCAATGTGCCTATGATGTGGCACCTGGTGGCCTCTTAGCGAGTGTGTATCATCTTACGAGAATAGAATATGGTGTCAATCAAGCGGAAGAAGTATGCATAAAAGTATTTACTCACAGGAGTAATCCGAGAATTCCATCTGTTTTCTGGGTTTGGAAAAGTACGGATTTTCAAGAACGGGAATCTTATGATATGTTAGGAATCACTTATGATAGCCATCCACGACTGAAACGGATCCTAATGCCCGAAAGTTGGATAGGGTGGCCTTTACGTAAGGATTATATTGCCCCCAATTTTTATGAAATCCAAGATGCTTATTGAATGATAAAAAAGGAGCCCAAGCTTCTACAACTACAGACCTTCAAGGAATATTTTGAATTCAATTCTTTTTTAGATCAAACAAACAGAAGAATTGAGGTCTGGTTCATATTATTATAGATAGCTTGATCTCCAATTTGAAAGATACTTTTTTTTATTTCGTAAAAGCCGAGCCAATAGGATGAACTAAAAAAACGAGTTCTGCATTATGAACTTTGTATCGCGCACATAACTTAGTCAACTTTAGTTACATAACTGGGAATGAATAAATAAGATCGGAAAGCAATAAATGAGGGGGGGGGTAAAATGAAATTTCTATTGTATCTAATACATCTTGGGGTATTTCTGCCCCTTCAACTATGACTATACTATAGGTATAGTATATCTATACCTTTTTTTACTTGTTTGATTCTTTCAAAACAGAACTCATTTAACCTTTCCTTTCGAATATGTATTATGTATAAAGTATTATACATTCTTTTTGAACGGATGGATCTCCAACATGAACAAAAAAAGAGAGGGGGATAAAGAGTGGTTGCACTTTTTTTACTAAAAATACGTTTAATTTGAAGAATAGAAATAATTAATCCTATGCCAGAAACCAGATTTGAACTGGTGACACGAGGATTTTCAGTCCTCTGCTCTACCAACTGAGCTATCCCGGCCGGTGACACGAGGACTTTAAGTCCTCTGCAACTAAGCTATGTCGACCTTTACGGAAGTATCATCTACGGAAGTATCATCTACTGAAGTATCATCCCGATTTTACTAAAGGTGACATAAGGATTTACAGTCCTCTGCAACTAAGCTATGCAGACCATTACCGAAGTATCATTATCATTTTAATAGATGACTTAGGTCTATGTCAATAGTAATAAATTAAAAAAGTTTTGGACCGGGAATTTCTTGGATCTTCTAAATAAACGAGGACCTTCTAAGTTTTAAAATGAAAAATGATATAGATTCTAAATCATTCAAATCAATATTTCTTTCTCATTTGTACGTGTATGATATATCCCACAAGACTTGTATATAATCAGAAAAGAAATTAGTTTGTAAAAGCGTAGGATGAATGAAAAAAGATAATGAATTCTTGAATAACTAAAAAAAGGTAAGGTGTCAAACAGACTTTTTGGGAAGTAGAGTTGGGGATAGAGGGACTTGAACCCTCACGATTTTAAAAGTCAACGGATTTTCATCTTACTATAAATTTCATTGTTGTCAGTATTGACATGTAGAATGGGACTCTATCTTTATTCTCGTCCGATTAATAAGTTCCACCAAGGATCTATCAGACTATGAAGTGAATCATTTGATCAATGAATATTTGATTTTTTCTTAAACTTCGAATTGATTCACAACATTTCTATTTTGTTTATAAAAAAAATAGAAATCGAGATTCAGGTCGTTATTTTTGAGATCGTTTTGTGTTACCTATATTTAGACAATATAGGTTTTTCTCCTTCATCCTTTTTGATTTGAAGTTTCGATCGAAGGATTCCTTTATCAACACACGGTAGTTAACTCCATTTGTTAGAACAGCTTCCATTGAGTCTCTGCACCTATCCCTTTTTTCTCGCTTTCTAAACCGGGGTTTGTTCGCGTAAACAAGGATTTGGCTCAGGATTGCCCATTGTTAATTCCAGGGTTTCTCTGAATTTGAAAGTTATCACTTAGTAGGTTTCCATACCAAGGCTCAATCCAATTAAGTCCGTAGCGTCTACCAATTCCGCCATATCCCCTTTTTTATTTTTATTAGGATCTCATTATGATGTCTTTCCACTTTTTCTTATGCTGAAATCTTGGAATTCATTACATATAGATACTTTTTTCTTTGGTATCTTCTTTCATTTTTTTGAGCCCGACCCATATTGATTGAGTCTAATCAACAAAGATTCTATCATTTTTTTATTTGCAATTCAATATGGTTATATATTACATAACATATATATGTTCTTCCTTTTCTCATATTTGTCTTAAATTTGAAGAAATAGTCGAACGGTCGATTCTTTTTTTTTTTTTTTACTTTCATGAAAAGAAATTGATAATTATTATTAAAACTTAGAATTCTACAATGTGCAATGGAAAAAGATTTTAAGTCTACTTCGTAGATTTGAAATTCGAATAATTATAAAAAATTCTATTCGAATATTAATTCGAATAATTCTATAATATTAGAAATAAAAAGAAAAAAAAAGTATAAAATAATAATAGCATGAGGTTAGAACAAAAAAAACAAGAATTTCAAATCAGATATCATTTAACTAAAAAAAAAAAAGATTTATGATCGAATTAAGATTTTCTTATTTAGAAACTAATAAAATGAAAATTAGAAAGTCGATATACTGCTATATTCTATTAATTAAGGTTATGTTTTATTTATTTAATGATATATTTATTTGAGCCCGCTTAGCTCAGAGGTTAGAGCATCGCATTTGTAATGCGATGGTCATCGGTTCGATTCCGATAGCCGGCTTTTCCATATTTTTTCGTTTTTTTACATGATTTTTAATGCACTTTCAAAATCAAAGAAGATTGAAAAGACTTCTTTCACCTTTTGCCAAGAGTTACCACTCCATTTATATTATGTCATATAAACTTCCATATAGGAAGATATATTGGGTAAAAGAGTTAGATCTTTGCAAAATAAATAAAGAAAATAAAGAAAAATTTTTGTGATTTATTTGATTTATATATATTGTATATACAATAAAAAAAATCTGTATATTGAGAGAATATATCTTCTTACTCTTTGTATTCCAATAGTTTATTGGAGTGGATTTCACGTCATTTATCATTATCATTTAGTTCAGTTTTAATTTTGTTTAGTTTTGTACAATTTCAATAAAAAAGGAGTCTTTATGTCACGTTACCGAGGGCCTCGTTTTAAAAAAATACGCCGTCTGGGGGCTTTACCGGGACTAACTAGTAAAAGGCCTAAGGCAGGAAGCGATCTTAGAAACCAATCACGCTCCGGAAAAAAATCTCAATATCGTATTCGTTTAGAAGAAAAACAAAAATTGCGTTTTCATTATGGTCTTACAGAACGTCAATTACTTAAATATGTTCGTATCGCCGGAAAAGCCAAGGGGTCAACTGGTCAAGTTTTACTACAATTACTTGAAATGCGTTTGGATAACATCCTTTTTCGATTGGGTATGGCTTTGACTATTCCTCAAGCGCGCCAATTAGTTAACCATGGACATATTTTAGTTAATGGTCGTATAGTTGATATACCAAGTTATCGCTGCAAACCCCGAGATATTATTACAGTGAAGGATGAACAAAACTCTAGAACTTTGGTTCAAAATCTTCTTGATTCATCTGCCCCTGAGGAATTGCCAAACCATCTGACTCTTCACACATTCCAATATGAAGGGTTAGTCAATCAAATAATAGATAGGAAATGCGTCGGTTTGAAAATAAATGAATTGCTTGTCGTAGAATATTACTCTCGACAGACTTAATAAACCTAACTTAAGTAAAAAAAATAACTAAAAACAAGAGTTCGGACAACTCCGCTTTGCCCTGGTTTTTTATTAAAAAAAAAGGCACGCACAAGGTAAGGGATTTTGTCGGGGAATCTTTTTCCTATTCATGTATCATAGATTGGTAGGGAGATTTGGATCCCTTGTTTGCTCTTCCCAGCATTTTCCATATCAAAAAAATTAGGAATAAAGAATCTATTTCAAAATCAAAACAAGGTAGATTTTATATCTATTCTTTTTTATTTGATTTGATACATTGTGGTCAATCACGTACGATTGGTGAATTAGTTGAAAGTAAGGAAAGAGAGGGATTCGAACCCTCGGTAAACAAAAGTCTACATAACAGTTCCAATGTTACGCCTTCAACCACTCGGCCATCTCTCCGACATCAGGATTATGACTGAGTACCTGGGTGAATAGCGAGTTATTCATCGTTTTTTAGATTATGGTTAATAGATCCCTTTTTTGACCGGAAAAATTGGAATTGGAAGTAGATAGAAGGTTTTTTTTTATGAGTCCGCTTTTATGTGAGTTCGTACTATACAATTCCTTTGTTTGTGAGAAAATTTTCTTACAAAAGAAAAGGTAAAGGAAATAAAAAGAGTTATAGAATGGATTACTACCTATGCCAAGATCGCGTATAAATGGAAATTTTATTGATAAAACCTTTACAATTGTAGCCGATATCTTATTACGAGTCATTCCGACAACTTCCGGAGAAAAAGAGGCATTTACTTATTACAGAGATGGTGCGATTTGATTATCATTATTTTTTTTATTTCTCGCCGATTTGGAATAGAAAGAAAAACGAGTATTGAAAAAAAATCTACGCTTTTGAAGGTGAAGTTTAGAATATAAAAAAAGCAATCCCTTCTGTCATGTATCCACGATTAATGCAGCCTTAGATGCTTCAATTGTGAATTCTAGTATTGAGCAAAAGGTTTTTACCTATGGTTCCCGTATTAGAGATCAATCCTACTACACTAATACAATATACGAATAGGAGGCATCGGGGAAGAAGCACTACGCCGAGAAATCAACAACACGAAAACTTTCTTCAAAATGATTCCCTTTCTTCTTCTTCTTTGGGATTGGGACTAATTAAAATGGTTGGAACAATAAACATCCATCTCGTTCGTACTTTGGATACCCGTATAACCATTGAAGACTGTTGAAGTGACTAATTCCTGGAAATTTAGGGGCGTTGAGAACAAAGAAATTTTTAGAGTTTCCTTTTTTATTTTTATCTAGCATGAACCCACTTGGTAGTAAGAAAAGATCTTTTGCAAGAAGGTTGGCTAGGGATTTCTTGTAAAAACATTAGCCCCGCTTAGTTCATAATGACATCACTTTTTTCCATATATTATTTTCATTATGCACCTAAAGGAGGAGCCGTATGAGATGAAAATCTCACATACGGTTCTGAAACGGAGAATTCGTTAAAGCGAATGACGACCGTAACGGATGTCGGCTCAATCTGAAGGAAATTATGCGGAAGCATTACAGAATTATTATGAAGCTATGCGACTAGAAATTGACCCCTATGATCGAAGTTATATACTCTATAATATAGGCCTTATCCACACAAGTAATGGGGAACATACCAAAGCTTTAGAATATTATTTTCGGGCATTAGAACGAAACCCCTTTTTACCACAAGCTTTTAATAATATGGCTGTGATCTGTCATTACGTGCGACTATCTCCACTATAGAAAAAAAGAACGAACAGCTAGTCAATGAAATACTAGAAACAAAAAAAAGGGCTTTCTACATAAGCATCGTCCAAAACGATTTTTTATCAGCTGTAGCAAATAAATAAACTTCATAGGTCGAAATATGAAGTGAAGACTAGATATGCCTAAATACTTTCTTTCTATGGATAAAAAAAGATTTAATTGATAGAGGAAGCACCGTAAAGATCAATTGGAAAGGTTTTGGACCGATACAACAAAAGCTGTTTATTTATATCATAATATGAGATAAATCTTAGGAATCTACTTATGTAATAGAGTAGATCCCCTAAGGTATTGAGCAGCGGTGTAGCATCAGATCCTAAAGACAGTAAGTCTTTTTCTTTTTTATGAAGTATGAAAAAAAGTCTTTTTCAAAGATTCTATATAAATTTTTATCTGAAAGCGGGATAGTTACCTTTCAGAAAATTCTAATATCTAATAACAGTGGATATGCCTTTTTTTTCTGAAGGTAGGAGAAAAGATAAAACTTATTATATTAATTAATATATTAATTAAATCAAAATGAAAGTTTGAAACTCATGTAATTACTCTCTTTTGTTTAATCCAAGAAAAACCAAATATCTATAAGGAATCTCATTCAATTAGACATTCAATTAGATATAAAGTTAAAGTGGGTTAAAGTTAAAAAACTGGTACACCAAAACAAAAGAGTTGGTTGTCGAGCCGTATGAGGTAGGAAACTCTCAAGTACGGTTCTCAGGGAGGGAATTGACCCGCCTATTCCGACCGTGGAGAACAGGCCATTCAACAAGGAGATTCTGAAATGGCGGAGGCTTGGTTTGCTCAAGCCGCTGAGTATTGGAAACAGGCTATAACGCTTACTCCTGGTAATTATATTGAAGCACAGAATTGGTTGACGATCACGAGGCGCTTCGAATAAGAACTTTCCCTTTGTTTCTTTTTTTTTATTCTATATATATCTTTATTTGTTTTTACAATTAATCGTTTTTTAGTTTCTTGGCCCTCTCGGTCAAATAAAATAGATTCTTTTTTTAGAAGAACCAATCAAAGAAAAAAAATTCCATTATATCCTTTTCTCAAATCGTTCTATTTCATCTGGTAGTCTCTAGGGGTAAGTAGTACATGAATATGAGAATATCTATATATCTAGTTTTTTCTATTTTTTCTTTTCGACTATTAAAATAAAACCAATAAAAGAGATTTTAAAATGACTAAATATGAATACTAGAATGTTTCTTAGTAATGACTAAATAAGCGTTTATTGAAATAGGAGAATATCCTCTATAAAAAAAATAGGCTACATTTCAGAACTTAATAATTGAAATATGAATACACTAGGTTAGGTTATAAAAAACGCTCTTTGTGTACCAATGTAAAGGCGCGAAAACTTTTTTTAATTAAAAAAAAAAAAAAAAGGGTCCGTTGAGCACCCTGTGGATATGTCATAATAGATCCGAACACTTGCCCCAGATCAACTTCCAGATCATAATTGCTCTAGTGAATAACTAAAGAAAATAGATGAATAGATGGGAGATAGAAGAGAAAGAAAAAAATTCTAAGCATCTATCATCGGTTCACTAATT